AATGAATAATTCATAAAAAGAAATCCTTCTGTGGTATTCCATATACTTGGTAGTTCCTTACCGTGTTAATTACCAATTATTGGGAATTGAGATTCCTAAGCAATACGAATTAATAGTAATATTTCGGGATAGATATTACCTCCCCTTTTCCCTTTTCAAATAAATTTAATTGAAATGATTGAGGTTTTTCTATTTGGAATTGTCTTAGGTCTAATTCCTATTACTTTGGCTGGATTATTCGTAACCGCATATTTACAATACAGGCGTGGTGATCAGTTGGACCTTTGATTAATATTAATTCACATCTCTTTTTTTAACTGACCTCCTCCTTTCTTTAATTTCATTTTTGGGGGGGGTCAAAGGTCAAATTCAGATTGCTGTATTTCAGTTCAGTGGAATTTTCGATCTAACAAGACAAGAGCAGAATCACGCTCTGTAGGATTTGAACCTACGACATTGGGTTTTGGAGACCCACGTTCTACCGAACTGAACTAAGAGCGCTTTCTTACCACAACGGAAAAGACTGTAAAGAAGGGGATTCTTTTTTTTATATAGTATAGAACCCCCAAAAAAATTTCAACCCCAATAAATACTTCTTGCATATGTATACTATCATAAAATTGAAAATTATGTATTATGTATGTCCAAATTGAATCGCTCTAAAATGTATCTCTGGTTACTGCTTCGAGGAGCAATAATAGGTAGGGATGACAGGATTTGAACCCGTGACATTTTGTACCCAAAACAAACGCGCTACCAAGCTGCGCTACATCCCTTTCAACTGGTCTACAGTATCATTGTAGAAAATCCCCGTCTTGTTTTCCACATCCTTATTTTATTTCCTTCCTTTCTATGCAAAATGTATCTTGCCGTTTCTTCCTCTTGGTCTCATATCATATAACATATAATAATAAATTAATATTTTTCTCGGGAATTCTCAGGCGCAAAGGGACCCTTTTTTTGCTTTAAGAAAAAGAAAATCTTCTCTACCGAATCATTGCACATGTCAAGTTGAATTGGGGATTCCACACACAAATACAAGTGGTCTTTAACTACATATACATCTCTTACCATAATGTATTACAATATGGAATATAAAAAAAAGAAGGAGGATTCTCAATGCGAGATTTTAAAACATATCTTTCCGTGGCACCGGTACTAAGTACTCTCTGGTTCGGGTCTTTAGCAGGTTTATTGATAGAAATCAATCGTTTCTTCCCAGATGCGTTGACATTTCCTTTTTTTCATTCTAGTTATTGATATGGAAAGGGGTGAAGAAGATTCGAGATAGAGTCAAATATTTGTGACTAATCTCTCTTTCCCGTCTTTTTTTTTCGAATTAGCTAGATTGAATACGGGGGTAAAGAGAAAGAAAAAAGTGGATTCAACCTCAGTTAAATTCGGGTTAAGGCTCCAATTAAATTAAGAATCAAATTAATAATAGAGTTAAAAGAAAACAAAAGGGAAATGTGACTAGAATTAGAATAAGAGTATCATGCAATACAAGATACTTAAATGAAATACTGTACTGCGATTAGAAATCGCTTTCGAAATCGTTGTATTACTTATTATTTACTATATTAATTGCAACAAAATCTTTATTTCATAATTTGATTTTGAGTTGTTAGCCACTTCTATTTTTTCGTCCCTTTTCCTTTCTTCTTATTTGCGTCGGATCGGAAAATAGAAACGTTGGGTGAATCAAAAACCCAAAGGAGGTTCATGGCCAAGGGTAAAGACGTTCGAGTAAGGGTTATTTTGGAATGTACCGGTTGTGTTCGAAACGGTGTTAATAAGGAATCAACGGGTATTTCCAGATATATTACTCAAAAGAATCGACACAATACACCTAGTCGATTGGAATTGAGAAAATTCTGTCCGTATTGTTTCAAACATACAATTCATGGGGAGATAAAGAAATAGATATAGATCGAACCGAGTGCTTGGGTGTCACCCTTTCAAGGAACATGAAAAAAATTTAGATATATATTTCTATTATTTCATATATTGAAATAAAAACAGCTAAATAAATATAGACAAACCCAATCCTATGAATTTCTTCTATAATTTTTTTTTTGATTTGATCGAAATAGTATTTTAGGGATAAGGAATAAACAAATTATGGATAAATCCAAGCGACTCTTTCTTAAATCCAAGCGATCTTTTCGTAGGCGTTTGCCCCCGATCCAATCGGGGGATCGAATTGATTATAGAAACATGAGTTTAATTAGTCGATTTATTAGTGAACAAGGAAAAATATTATCTAGACGGGTGAATAGATTAACCTTAAAAGAACAACGATTAATTACTATTGCTATAAAACAAGCTCGTATTTTATCTTCGTTACCTTTTCTTAATAATGAGAAACAATTTGAAAGAAGGGAGTCAACCACCAGAACTCCTGGTTTTAGGAACAGAAAAAAATAGGCTTACCTTTCAATTGAATCAAAATTCTAATCCGAACTCAAAAACAGATGGACGTTTTGTTCAAAAAATCCGAGAATCGTTCGTGTCGTAAGAAAAAAAAGAATCGGGTAAGAGAAATAAATTTTTTTATCGGGCGTGTTCGCTCATTTTGACGACTTTATCATATTATCAGATTTTATCATACTAATTTCTACTCTACCTTCCCGGAGTTCATTCTCCAGAGAATTCCATTTCAAAAAGTTTTGCGGATTCCTTCCAATCCCCTTATTTTATGATCTCGTTGGAAATCATATAAAGACAATTCCTATTTGATATAGCTATTTGTGCAAGGATTTTACGATTAAGAAGCAACTGCCCCTTATACAGATTGTGTATTAATCTACTATAAATATAGGATGCCCCCGCCCCGCGAATTACTGCATTTATTCGAGTGATCCACAAACGACGAAAATCCCTTTTTTTCCTATCTCTATCACGATGCGCCGAAACCAAAGCTCTTATTTTCTGTTGAATAATTGTTCGAGTAAGTCTTGAATGAGCCCCGCGAAAACTTGATGCAAATAAACGCATTTTTGTTCTACGTCTCCGAGCTATATATCCTCGTCTAATTCTGGTCATTGAGTAAATGAAACTTTAATGAATAACTAATTGATTTCCTTTCTTTCAGTTATTCTTTTCCCCCTTCCTAGTCTATTAATAACAAAACGGATTCTTCCAATTTATAAAATAAAAATTCCAATGGCTTTTACTACTATAACCTTCCCTACCACGCTTTTTTCCTTTTTTCTAGGCATTGGAAAAATAAAAATAGAAATAGCTAAAGAAATTGTGGGTTCCATCGTCTCTATGGTTACTTCTTAAACGGTGAGGTCTTCTCTATACACCGGAGCCCTTTCCTTCATTTTATTGGTAACTTGTACAGTTACCACTCTTTGGCTCTACCCATGAATTTTCCAGTAATGGGTCTTTCATAATGAGATATACCTTATACAGTAACGGTATTTAATTATGAAGATTGGTTGGGTAGCTGACCTTGTGAGTCCGTTCTTCTAAACATAATATTTCTACTTTTTTAAATAGGATTTCCCCCGCTTAATGGGTAACTATTTGTTACCAATGGGGAATTCTTTCTCATCTTAAATTGAAAATTCAGGTGATTTAATTTGCACCGATTGAAACCATAAATTTCATACACAATAGAAAGATATGATAGATCCATCTTTTTTAGATAGTGAATGGAGTTCTTCCATTCTATCCGATTCACCGGTACTGATCATTGATACTGGAAAAATTGTTTTTTCTTTTGTTTTGTCTCAGCCCATGATTTAAACGAGTCGCACATACACCCTCGTACATGTTCCTCGACGCTGAGGGCATCCCCCAAGAGCGGGGGATTTCGTGACGTTTCTGATTGGCTGTCTTGGGTTTCTAATAAGTTGTTTAATAGTTGGCATGCTGAATTATACATTATGGGCTGGTTTAGATTGATCCTAACCGGATGATTATGAATTTATTCGATTTCAATATATTAATAGAATATTAAACCCTTAATTAAGTAATTAAGAAGTAAGAAGATAAAATCTTAAATCGTATATTTGCACGAAATCACTGCTATTTTTTATCCAACCGCTACAAAATCAACAATTCCATGAGCTTGGGCTTCTGTTGCTGACATAAAAGTATCCCTTTCCATGTCTTCGGATACAGCCCATAAGGGCTTGCCTGTTCTTTGTACATAAACCCTTGTAAGGATTTCGCGCAGTTTCAGTAGTTCTTCCGCTTCCAGGATAAGTTCGGACGTTTGTGCCTCATAAAAACCGGCAGCAGGTTGATGGATCATTACCCTGATCATATAATATAACACAATCAAAGGTTCCTGTATCTCGCACGAGGAGGCAAGGCGAAGAGATAAAGAATAAAATAAGAAAAAGATAGAATTGAACAACCGTACGGGCATTTTTTTCACATTGCATACGGCTCCACAATGGAATTTTTTTACCTTTCATCGAAGAAAGAGAAAATGTGGGATCTATTATACCCAGATCGATAAATGATCCAATTACCACCCTTCTTTTTTTTTCGGAGGAGTTCAAAAATACTATGATGGCCCCGTTGCTTTAATATATTTATTTCGTCTGTGATTCAGCAATCCCAAAGTTTCTTTTTTTTTTTTTATTTTCGTACTCTTTCATAACATAAATGTTGTTAATAACCTGCCGGTGTGAAAAAAGTTTGTGACGCTGAAATCGACCTACGATAGGTAAGATAAAATCGGAAATACCCTTCCTTTATCTCATACTACTCTTTCGATACATAATCTAATATTTTGAAAAACAATAAAAAATTTGCATATCGAATTCGAAGTGCCATGCTAATATTACTTAATATTAATAATTCATATGGCGAAGGCACAGTCTTCTTTTTCTCTTAAATAAAAAACCCATTGGCGCCAAGCGTGAGGGAATGCTAGACGTTTGGTAATTGCTCCTCCGACCAGGATAAAAGACCCCATCGAGGCGGCTAATCCCATGCATATTGTCTGTATATCTGGTCGCACAAATTGCATAGTATCATAAATGGCTATTCCAGGTATTACCCATCCGCCGGGAGAGTTTATAAGCAAATACAGATCCTTGGTATCACTCTCCGAACTGAGATATACAAAAAGACCAATAAGTTGATTCGAAACATTGCTATCAATCGCTTGGCCTAAAAAAATTAATCTTTCTCGATAAAGTCGGTTGATTCGGATAAAATTGTATCCCTTAGGAGCCGTACGGGCACCTTTTGATGCGTACGGTTCAACAAAACTAAAACTTGCGAAAAAAAAATCAATGTGTAGCTTCCAGCCCCCTTTCTTTTTTTATAGCGGACTCCTTCTAATGAAGGAAGGGGCTTCTTTTGAAGAACGATGCGTTTGGCCGGTTTTCCTATAATATTAGAATATAAAAAACGGTTTTATCGCACTAACCTTTCATTGATGTATTTTCTCATCGAGATCCAATCCAAAAATCACGATGCCATTTTCTTGTTCCTGAATGGGCTTCTTCCATTTTTTTAGGTTTATGCTCTACTCCGAGTAAGGATCCGCCCGATTTTGATTTGCACATATAGGACAAATGACCCCAATACCACGTCTTTGTTTTTTTTTTTTTTCATTTTTTCTCAATTTTGCAATTCATTTCTTTTATGTCTTCCGCCAAATATTCGACGTATCCATTCTATTTATTATTCGATTGATTAACTGTTTGGGATCAGTGCTATTTAATAATTTCTTTCTAAATAGAATCGTTTATGATATCTATAAGTCCTAATAATAGATATATTACCAATTGGGTTTTTCTAAACGGAGCCTGGATACTTAATTTTATTGGTCCAGCCAAGTCAACCATAAATTATTTGAATTGCTAATATTAATCTGGATACCTCTTCACAAAACGGATCTAATTGCATTTCATTGCACTTCACGTTACAAATTTTTGATGATTCAATCGCTTTTTTTGGGGGCGAAAGAGAGGATATCTCGATCGGGGGAGAGAATGGGGAAATCCCATATGACCCAATATATCTGACAGGGCGCACTATATGTCAATCCAAGTTGGATTTCGCTCTCCGGGAGTTCGAAAAGGAACTTTTGGAACACCAATAGGCATAAACTGAAAGAAAAAAGAATTAAGTACTCTATTTCACTTTGATGTGGAAACGTAATAATGGTTTTATTATTTTAATAATATTAGCTTTATCGTCATATTTTCTACATAGATAGAATAAGTTCATAAAATAAAGGAAAACAAAGAAAATTTTTACGAATGGGTACTTTGAATGATGACTAAATATGGATGCATGCGCTCTTCGAAAAGGGAATAAACCCCCATTGCGTATTGGTACTTATCGAGTATAGAATAGATCTGCTTCTCTTTTTTCCTATGAACAAAATTGTTCTATTTTTACTAAAAGAATAGAACAAATAGTAACCCTTTTTCCGAGATAATCCACTGAAAAAAAGGGGGTCCATAGCATAGTTTTTTCAATGCAATAAAGTTACATAGTGTCTATTTTTTGTTGATAAAGGGGTATTACCATGGGTTTGCCTTGGTATCGTGTTCATACTGTCGTATTGAATGATCCCGGTCGTTTGCTTTCTGTTCATATAATGCATACAGCTCTGGTTGCTGGTTGGGCCGGTTCAATGGCTCTATATGAATTAGCAGTTTTTGATCCCTCCGACCCTGTTCTCGATCCAATGTGGAGACAAGGTATGTTCGTTATACCCTTCATGACTCGTTTAGGAATAACCAATTCATGGGGCGGTTGGAGTATTACAGGAGGGACGATAACGAATCCGGGGGTTTGGAGTTACGAAGGTGTAGCCGGGGCACATATTGTGTTCTCTGGCTTGTGCTTCTTGGCAGCTATCTGGCATTGGGTGTATTGGGATCTAGAAATATTTGGTGATGAACGCACAGGAAAACCTTCTTTGGATTTGCCTAAGATCTTTGGAATTCATTTATTTCTCTCAGGAGTGGCTTGCTTTGGCTTTGGCGCATTTCATGTAACAGGATTGTATGGTCCTGGAATATGGGTGTCCGACCCATATGGACTAACCGGAAAGGTACAATCTGTAAATCCCGCGTGGGGTGTGGAAGGTTTTGATCCCTTTGTTCCAGGAGGAATAGCCTCTCATCATATTGCAGCAGGGACATTGGGCATATTAGCAGGCTTATTCCATCTTAGTGTCCGCCCGCCCCAACGTCTATATAAAGGATTACGTATGGGCAATATTGAAACCGTTCTTTCCAGCAGTATCGCTGCTGTCTTTTTTGCAGCTTTTGTTGTTGCTGGAACTATGTGGTATGGTTCAGCAACTACTCCTATCGAATTATTTGGTCCCACCCGTTATCAATGGGATCAGGGATACTTTCAGCAAGAAATATATCGAAGAGTTAGCGCTGGACTAGCCGAAAATCAAAGTTTATCAGAGGCTTGGTCTAAAATTCCTGAAAAATTAACTTTTTATGATTACATCGGAAATAATCCAGCGAAAGGGGGATTATTCAGAGCGGGTTCAATGGATAACGGAGATGGAATAGCTGTCGGGTGGTTAGGACATCCTATCTTTAGAGATAAAGAAGGGCGTGAACTTTTTGTACGTCGCATGCCTACTTTTTTTGAAACATTTCCAGTTGTTTTGGTAGACGGAGATGGAATTGTTAGAGCCGATGTTCCCTTTAGAAGGGCAGAATCGAAGTATAGTGTCGAACAAGTAGGCGTAACCGTTGAGTTCTATGGTGGCGAACTGAACGGAGTGAGTTATAGTGATCCTGCGACTGTGAAAAAATATGCTAGACGCGCCCAATTGGGTGAAATTTTTGAATTAGATCGTGCTACTTTGAAATCCGATGGTGTTTTTCGTAGCAGTCCAAGAGGTTGGTTTACTTTTGGACATGCTTCCTTTGCTCTGCTCTTCTTCTTCGGGCACATTTGGCACGGTGCTAGAACCTTATTCAGAGATGTTTTTGCTGGTATTGACCCAGATTTGGATGCTCAAGTGGAATTTGGAGCATTCCAAAAACTTGGAGATCCAACTACAAGAAGACAAGTGGTCTGATGCAGCATTGCTCTGTTATTTTTCGCTTCTCACTTCTATTTTCTCTTTGTGATTTTACATAGGATACTGAAAAAGTCTGGATTTGAATCTCCGCCCTTTCGCCTTTTCTTTGATTTTTTTTTCTTTAATCGGGGAGATGATCCCCAATAAACAGGTATGGAAGCTATAATTGTAAACCGCGATCAAATTTATGGAAGCATTGGTTTATACATTCCTCTTAGTCTCGACTCTAGGGATCATTTTTTTCGCTATCTTTTTTCGCGAACCACCTAAAGTTCCAACTAAAAAATGAAATGATTTTTCATTATCTGAATTGAAGTAATGAGCCTCCCAACATTGGGAGGCTCATTACTTCAACTAGTCCCCGTGCTCTTCGAACGGGTCTCTTAGTTGTTGAGAGGGTTGCCCAAAAGCAGTATATAAGGCGTACCCAGTAAAACTTACAAGTAATCCAGATATAGAGATGGCGACTAGGGTTGCTGTTTCCATTATTATATAATTTCAAGACCACAATGGATCTATGATAAGATTGTTTATTTACAACGGAATGGTATACAAAGTCAACAGATCTCAATGAATACAAAATAGGATTTATGGCTGCACAAACTGTTGAGGGTAGTTCTAGATCTGGTCCAAGACGGACGTCTGTAGGGGCTTTATTGAAACCATTGAATTCGGAATATGGTAAAGTAGCTCCTGGATGGGGAACTACTCCTTTGATGGGTGTCGCAATGGCTCTATTTGCGGTATTCCTATCTATTATTTTGGAGATTTATAATTCTTCCGTTTTACTGGACGGAATTTCACTGAAGTAGATTTATAAGAACCCTAGCTTTTAAATAAAAATACAAAAAACGATGCATTTAGGCCTCGGCTTTTTATTTTAGCTTATTCTTTTTTGGTAGTTCGACCGCGAAATTTTTGTGTTTCTGTATTTCCGGAATATGAGTGTGTGACTTGTTATAATTGATCCTATTGAGAGTACAGAGAGTGGGTCTGTCGTCTTGATAGAGATGGTTTTACCCCGTCGGATATTAATTCTAGTATCTGGAGCACGGAATATATGAAATATATCACGAAGTATTTGAACTATGATTCATACTTAATATTCAGACCTCGTGGCCGGATTCCTCAAATTTTTCTAAAGAAAAAAGTTTTCAATTGAAAGAGTTTTCTTCTTTCAAATTCCCGTTTCTGCTTTGATTTTGCTCAAAGAACAAACTTTTCTTTCTAGTTTTAGTCATTATATCGATTCTACTCGTTGAATAAATGATGATCCAATGGTTCTTACTCAGGGAATCCTTGACTTAGCTTGAAGGTTTTATTGAATCATCGTGGTTCTAGTATGAATTTAAGGTTTCAATTGATTCCTAGGGTCTTAACAAGAAAATTCCTATCAATAATAAAGAAAACAAAAGGAAAGCTACATTACATACAAATTAAAATAACAGATGAAAGAAAAAAATAGGGAAATAGAAGATTCAAGAGGCCTGGAACGATCAACAGAAAGACAAGTGAGCCTACTTGATTTTTTGACATTCTAATTATAACAAAAAAAAAGAGCTTTCTTACTTTTACTCTTTCGTATTTTTAGCGAAAATTGAATCAAAAGATTAAGAAGTTTCCAATTTTCTATTCCATACCTCTTTTAACCTGTTTTTGGGTTTTTTGTTTGAGCTGTACGAGATGAAATTCTCATATACGGTTCTCAGAGGGGGAGTCCCCTTGGTTTACCTATCTCAATAAAGTCTACGATTGGTTCGAAGAGCGTCTCGAGATTCAGGCGATTGCAGATGATATAACTAGTAAATACGTTCCTCCTCATGTCAACATATTTTATTGTCTAGGAGGAATTACGCTTACTTGTTTTTTAGTACAAGTCGCTACAGGGTTTGCTATGACTTTTTACTACCGTCCGACCGTTACGGAGGCTTTTGCTTCTGTTCAATACATAATGACGGAAGC